CCTTTTGTTATTATTCATGGTTAATAAAGGTAATAAGTGAAATCTTGTTTTAATCCACTTTTGCTCTTCTCTCCCCCATAAAGATATTGAATAAACAGAACTTCGTTTTTTATCACTGTAAGTTTGAAAATAAACATTTAAATGTCCCTCAAAAGTAAGTAAATAGATCCGAAACATATAAAATGCAGTTAATCCCGCTGTGGAAAAAGCTATTATTGCAAAAATTGGTGAATACAACCAACTAGCATTAAGAATTTCATCTTTGGACCAAAAACATCCAAGAGGTGGAATACCACAAAGAGAAAGTGTACCTAATAAAAAAGATGTTTTTGTAATTGGTACATGTTTTTTTAAACCCCCCATAAGAATCATATTCTGACTTTTATCTGGAGAATATCCAACAATAGTTTCCATTGAATGAATAATAGATCCAGATCCTAAAAACAACAATGCTTTGGAATAAGCATGAGTAATCAAATGAAACAAAGCAGCCCGATAAGAACCCATACCTAGAGCCAACATCATATAACCCAATTGAGACATTGTAGAATAAGCTAAACCCCTCTTAATATCCTTTTGAGCAAGAGCTAAAGTGGTCCCTAAAAATAATGTTATTATACCTATCAAAGCTATTAGATTCATTATATAAGGTATAACTATGAAAAGCGGAAGAAGCCGAGCTCCAAGAAAAATTCCAGCCGCTACCATAGTAGCAGCATGTATAAGAGCTGAAATAGGGGTAGGCCCTTCCATAGCATCGGGTAACCATACATGAAGGGGAAATTGGGCAGATTTAGCAATTGCACCAGCAAATAATAGAAAAGCACACAAAGTAGCAAATAAATGATTAACCTTATTATTAGAAACCAAGTTATTGAATATTTCAAACAAACCCCGAAATTCCAAACTGCCCGTTATCCAATAAAAACCTAAAATTCCTAATAATAAACCAAAATCTCCGACACGATTAGTTACAAAAGCTTTTTGACAAGCATTTGCTGCAGTAGGTCGTGTGAACCAAAAACCTATTAATAGATAAGAACACATTCCAACTAATTCCCAAAAAAAATAAATTTGTATTAGATTAGAACTAGTAACTAATCCTACCATTGAAGTAATGAATAAACTAATATAAGCAAAAAATCGCAAATATCCCTGATCATAAGACATATAATTGTCACTATAAATAAGAACCAAAACTCCAACAGTAGTAATTAATATTAACATAATAGAAGTAAGTGGGTCAACCAAATAGCCAAATTCTAAAGAAAAGTCATTATTTATAGTCCAAGACCATATAGATAGATAGATAGAAGGTTTATTTATTTGTTGAATAACTAGATAAGTTGAAAAAAGCATAACTATACTTAACAATAAAACACTTGGAAAAACCCACATACGGCGAAGATCTTTTGTTGCCGTTGGAAAAAGTAAAAGTCCTACTCCTATTAATATCGGAACTGGAAGTGAGATTAAAGCTATAATCCATGAATATTGATATATATATTCCATAAAAATAAATTTAAAAAAGTCTTTTTATTTTTATCTTAATTAATTGTTTCTGATTTACCGGTTCTTATTTCTTTTGAAATGATAAGGGGTCAGTTAATAAAATAAAAACTTAAAATAGACAAAATAAAATCTAGAATTTTATAATTATTCTGAATCTTTTTCAACTATTTTAAATATTTCAAATAAAGAAGTTAAAATTTGTCAAATGATATGAACAAATTACTATTGAAAACGATGAAAAAAAAGTACTATATAGTAATATTCATATTAAATATTAATATTCAATTATTATATTATTATTAAGTCAAATTTGATGAATATCCAAAAAATGAAAATGGAGATTTCCATTTTCATTATTATTTCGTATTACACTAATTTATATATTGATAAAGCAAAGATTAATAATTATACCAAAACCAGTATTTGATCTGAATCAGAAAAAAAACCTAACTTATCCCCAATAAAGTTATTTCTTTTGGGGTTATTCTGAAAATTTATTTTGGAACTAATTGATTGTCTTTTATTGTAATATAATTTTAATATTAGACTTTTATTTTTTTATAAAAGGCTCTGATCTCCAAACTCTGACATCCAAAATTGAACTTTAACATAAAATTAAAAGGAGGAATTATTAAGATATCTTTTAGAAAATTATTTATCTTGGCGTTTTTAGTTTTTAAGAGATAATAGATTAAGTACTAGTCTCTTGCACATTTTAAAATTCAAATTATATATACTCTTGCTCTTTTTGGGAGCTTGACCAATTAAATTAATAATTCATAGAAAAGAAAAAAAGATAGTAATTTTTTTACTTAGATTTAATATTTTTTTTTTTATTTTTTTATATTAATTTAATACAAGGGGTTGGTTTAGTAAAACTTTTGATCTTTTTTATTATGTATTTTTGCCCTTTTTATTACCTATAAATCAATGTAGGACGACAAAAAGAAACTAGACAGAGATATAAAATAGAGATATAAAGAAAGGTATAATCTTTTTGTTTGTATTTTTTTGTTTTTATTTGATTATCATATCAACGTTAATCTATTAGATTTATATGGCATAGCAAATTTCAATTTTATAGATATGGGTATGGGTTTGAATGAGGATATAAGAGGACCAATAAACTAAATATTAATTATTCGATATTGTCGGGAATAGAAAAAATAAAAATATTTTTGATTTTTTTATTTTTTTTGTTCCCCGTACTTTTTTTATTTATTTAGTTACGCGATTTTTCTATATTCATATTTTTATGAAGGGAGTACAATCTAGAAAATAAATAGATAGCTAGATAATTAATAAGAAAAAAAACAATTGGTTTTGAACAATAGATGTCTTTGACATCCAACTATAGGGATTAAAACTTATTATAATTTTTAATGGCAGTTCCGAAAAAACGTACTTCTATCTCAAAAAAGCGGATTCGTAAAAATATTTGGAAAAAGAAAGGATATTGGGCAGCATTGAAAGCTTTTTCGTTAGGTAAATCTCTTTCTACAAGGAATTCAAAAAGTTTTTTTTATGCAACAAATAAATAATCAAAGATTGGAATAATCTGAGTTGTTCTGATTCGAAAAGCAGTCAGTCTTATTTGTTTATAATTGGAAATCTTTATAAGTTAAAAAAATAATTTATAAGAATTTGTATTATATTCTTAAGTAAATTCTTAAGTAATATAGTACTACATTTTAGAATGAAAATTAATATTTTAGACTTTAAAATAAAATACAAATACTTAATTTATATAAAATAAAATATTAATTTTAAATAATACTCAAAAGATTATAAAAACTATAAATTATATTAACTTAATAATTAGATTTTATAATTCTATTATAAATTATATATTATAAATTTATGTATTCTATTATCTATTAATATATATAAATATATATAATAAAAAATATCTAAATAGAAATAAAAGGAAAAATGGATATTCTCTAATGTTTTGTTTTGACCGAATCAATAGCAATAGTAAATTGAAGTGGTTTCGCTTTTATAATAAAAAAGGATTCTTGTGTCTACTAAATTTAAATTATATAAATTTAAATATAAATTATAATACTATACTCTTTTGTTTGAAAAAAGAATAAACGCAAGCACAGGATTAACGTTTCTTTTGAGTATGCTTTATTGTTTTTAGGGTGGGGAAAATAAGAATCCCCATCGATTCAAGAATAAAAGATTTTTCTCTTTTATTATTTTATACCATAAAATAATAACTATAGTATTTAGTATATCTAATATACTTAAATTATACTTAATTAAACTAATTATAGAAGAATATATATATAATTTGTAGTCAAAATTAATTAATTAAGTTTAAAATTCTCTAAACCATTTTTTCTATAAATTATTATTACTATATATCCCTAATTTTTAATTTAAGCAAATTCAATTAAGAAAAACCCTTTTTTAAGTGATTATACTAAAAATACGATTATATAAAAAATACACCAATTTTAGACCCTATGTTTCCACTGAAAGATCAATCAACAAGTATATATTTCTATAATTAATATAGAAATATATACTTAAGTAATATACATAAATTGATTTAGAAAATAAAATAAATTGATTTATAAAATAAAAATGATTTTTTTTTTTTAAGTACGCTACAATTATGATATGAAATACGATATACTTATGATAGAAGTTGAAATCTTTTATTACATAATATACCTAGCCTGGCCCAAAACCTACCAATATTTTGTTTGCTAAATCTTAAGACAAATTCTCTACACAATTAAAACCAACACTGACATTTAATACAAAGCTATGCAAAGAGTTACAATCCCCTGCATATATTAACAAAATCGTGATACATAAAAATAGTATTTTTATGTCATCGAAAAAATGCATTTTTTAAGATTCATAAAATAAATCAGTAAGAAATGAATTATTAAAAAACTAAGTCAAAAGAAAATGCAAGTCATAAAGAACGTTTTGAGTTCAATCCATAGATTGAGGTGAGGTTATAACTATCCAGTTAGATTTTATTCGAGCATAAAAAAAGAAAGTATTTTAAAATCCCAGTAGTTAAGTTAAATAAAACGAACATTCTAACACTATAACTAAAAAATAGACCAATAAAAATACGGATTATTATTAAAATCGTTACGTTAAATTTCTAATTTTTAAATAAAGTTTTTATTCAACAATTTTTATTTTAATCTTTCCTAAATTCTTTCCTAAATATATATAATATATATTGAATTGATTACTTCAATCTCGACGATTGAATAAAAATAGGTTATTATAATTTAGAACAAGCCGCTATGGTGAAATCGGTAGACACGCTGCTCTTAGGAAGCAGTGCTAGAGCATCTCGGTTCGAGTCCGAGTGGCGGCATGACATATTCTAAAAGAATAAGTCCTATATGGAATTCAATTCCCAATTTTAATTCCTATCCTAAAAATTGGGAATTGAGGAACTTTCCTTTATTTTAATTTAAAATTGTTTATGATATTTTCAACTTTAGAGCATATATTAACTCATATATCCTTTTCGGTCGTTTCAATTGTAATTACAATTCATTTGATAACCTTATTAGTCGATGAAATCGTAGGACTATATGATTCGTCAGAAAAGGGGATGATGACTACTTTTTTCTGTATAACAGGATTATTAATTACTCGTTGGATTTATTTAGGATATTTACCATTAAGTAATTTATATGAATCATTAATCTTTCTTTCATGGAGTTTCTCCATTATTCATATGGTTCCGTATTTTAAAAAGTATAAAAACTATTTAAATTTAAACGCAATAACCACGCCAAGTGCTATTTTTACCCAAGGTTTTGCTACTTCGGGCCTTTTAACTGAAATGCATCAATCCGAAATATTAGTACCAGCTCTCCAATCCCATTGGTTAATGATGCACGTAAGTATGATGGTATTGGGCTATGCAGCTCTTTTATGCGGATCATTATTATCACTAGCTCTTCTAGTCATTACATTTCGAAAATTCCTAAGGATTTTTAGTAAAATCAATAATCTCGTAAATGAGTCGTTTTCCCTGGGCGAGATTCAATACGTGAGAGAAAAAAATAATCTTTTACCAAACACTTTTTTTCTTTCTTCTAGGAATTATTACAGGTTTCAATTGATTCAACAATTGGATCTTTGGAGTTATCGTATTATTAGTCTAGGGTTTATCTTTTTAACCATAGGTATTCTTTCGGGAGCAGTATGGGCTAATGAAGCATGGGGATCATATTGGAATTGGGATCCGAAGGAAACTTGGGCATTTATTACGTGGACCCTATTTTCGATTTATTTACATACTCGAACAAATAAAAATATTGAAAGTGTAAATTCCGCAATTGTAGCCTCGATGGGCTTTTTTATAATTTGGATATGCTATTTTGGGGTTAATTTATTAGGAATAGGGTTGCATAGTTATGGTTCATTTACATTAACATCTAATTGAATTAAAAATAAAGAAAGGACTTGATAAATAGAAAATAAACATAAGACAGCATAAGTGTATAAAATAAAACTTCGTGTAATCCAGGGAGAACCCTTTGATTTGATTCAAAGGGTTCTCCCTGGATTACATACCTGGTTATAATAAACTTCCAATTTATTTTACTCAAACTTAGGAGAAAAAAAAGGACTTATTTTTAAGTGTCGAACAAACACTTTTTAAAATCATATGATTGATTTATGTTTGCTTTTTTGGTTTACTCACAAAAATGATGGATAAAAAGAATTAGATAGAAGAGCTTCGACTTTGTCAACTGATAATGAGAAAATGAAATCTGGATAAATACCAATAGCTATTACGGGTAAAAGAATAGAGATCGAAACAAAAAATTCTCGCGGACCAGAATCGACAAAATAAGAGTTTGTCGCAGTAAAAAGCTTGTATCCATAGAACATCTGTCGTAACATAGATAATGAATAAATAGGAGTTAATATCATTCCAATTGCCATTACAAAAGTAATTAGTATTTTTGTCATTAAAAGATATTTTTGGCTAGTAAGTATTCCAAAAAATACTATTAATTCTGCAACAAAACCGCTCATGCCCGGTAATGCAAGAGAAGCCATTGATAAGATACTGAAAGTCGTAAATATCTTTGGAATTGTGATAGCCATTCCACCCATTTCATCGAGATAAGCAAGACGTATTCTATCATAACTCGTTCCTGCCAAGAAAAAAAGCGCCGCGCCAATAAATCCATGAGAGATTATTTGTAAAATGGCTCCATTAAGTCCTGTATCGTTTATAGAACCAAGTCCTATAATTATGAAACCCATATGAGATACAGAGGAATAAGCTATTCTTTTTTTTAAATTACGTTGACCAGGAGATGTTGAAGCTGCATAGATTATTTGAATTGTGCCGACTATCATCAACCAAGGAGAAAATATAGAATGTGCGTGAGGTAATAATTCCATATTGATCCGAATCAATCCATACGCTCCCATTTTTAATAAAATTCCAGCTAGAAGCATACAAGTACTGTAATGTGCCTCTCCATGAGTGTCTGGTAACCAGGTATGTAAGGGTATAATCGGCGATTTGACAGCAAAAGCAATAAAAAATCCAATATAGAATAGCATTTCGAGTGCTACAGGATACGATTGATTAGCTGATGTTTCAAAATTTAATGTTGGTTCATTAGAACCAGATAAACAAATACCTAGAATTCCCATTAATAAAAAGGCGGAACTTCCTGCAGTATACAAAATAAATTTTGTAGCTGAATACAAACGTTTCTTTCCTCCCCACATGGCTAGAAGTAGATAAACTGGAATTAATTCTAATTCCCACATGATGAAAAAAAGTAAAAGGTCTTGAGAAGAAAATGGTCCTATTTGACCGCTATACATTGCTAACATCAGGAAATGGAATACTCGGGATTCTCGAGTAATTGGCCAAGCCGCTAAAGTAGCTAAAGTAGTGATAAACCCCGTCAGCAAAATAGGTCCTATCGAAATTCCATCTATTCCCAATCTCCAGGAAAAATCCAAAAAATCGATCCATTTATAATCCTCTGTCAGTTGGATTAATGGATCGTCCAATTGGAAATGATAACCGAATGCATAGGTTGTTAGAAGGAGTTCGATTATACATATACAAAGAGTATACCATCTAATTACCTTATTTCCTCTATGAGGAAGAAAGAAAATTAGGGAACCTGCAAATATTGGCAAAACTACAATTATCGTTAACCAAGGAAAATAATTCGTGGTAAAAACAAGATACACTTGGACCAGAAAAACCCGTGCTCAATATATAATATATTGAGCACGGGTTTTTGTCGGTAAAGGCAAAAAAAATCAAATTGTAGGCGTATTCAAGTAGGTTCTTGGAAAGTATCAATAAGCTAGACCCATACTTCGAGTTGTTTCATGCCACAAATAAACTCGAACACTCAAGAAATCCGTTGGACAGGCAGATTCACATCTTTTACAACCCACACAGTCCTCTGTTCTTGGAGCAGAAGCTATTTGTTTAGCTTTACACCCATCCCAAGGTATCATTTCTAATACATCTGTGGGGCAAGCTCGGACACATTGAGTACACCCTATACACGTAGCATAAATCTTTACTGAATGTGACATTGGATCTATAATCTTTTTTTTTTTTCTTTTTTAATAATAAATTTTCGATCTAGTAAACTTGTATGTAAATGAATCATATATTTAGATACCAGATGAATCAATGATTTATATTTGCCAGAATTCTTATAATCAATCTACTTCCGGCTCGACTCATGGGAGAGAACTAAGATACTTTGATTTCTTATATTTTCGCAAACATGATCATACATTATGTATAATACATACTAAATTCGAATTTATGAATATTCTAATTTGTATGGTTAATACTACTTATCATTCATATTACTACTGATCATTCATACTACTTATTCAACAAATTCGATTGATTGATACGAGTTGATTTTCTGTTACGATAAATTGACGAAACAATAGCTGGTCCAATGGCTGCTTCAGCGGCTGCAATGGCTATAACAAAAATGGAGAAAATATTTCCTTTTAATTGGCGACTATCAACAAAATCAGAAAATGTTACGAAATTTATATTAACCGCGTTCAGTATAAGTTCAAGACACATAAGAGCTCTAACCATATTTCGGCTGGTGATCAATCCATAGATACCGATAAAAAATAAGTAGGCACTCAAAACAAGTACATGTTCGAGCATCATTGACCAACTCCTTATCAATTTCGATTCATTTCAATATAATATGAACAATAATAGAAAAGATTCAATTGACTATAATATAAAAAAAGTACGGAAGAAAGAAATATATTGGTAATAGATCGAATAAAAGAATTTTTATTTTATATTTTAAACATAAACAATTTTAAATTCTAATTGAAGGTAAATAATTGTGATAACACAGAATGGAGTTTATTTTGGATTGCTGTTACCAATTTTATAGATTTATTATTGGCGCGCCACGGTAATTGCACCTATCAAAGCCGCTAAAAGAATTATCGAGATGAATTCAAATGGAAGAAAAAAATCCGTTGATAAATGAATTCCAATTTGTTGACTATTACTTATCAAATCGTGTTCTATAATCTGGTTTAATCTTGTAGTCCAAATAATCCCGTACCATGATATATCCGTAATAGTAGTTATTAGTAAACCAAAAATACTTGTACAAATCAGCAAAGTAAACCCATTCCCAACGGTCCAAAGATTAAAATCTTTGTAATATTCTGAACCATTCATGAACATCACAGCAAATATGATTAAAACATTTATAGCTCCCACGTAAATAAGGAGTTGTGCGGCGGCTACAAAATATGAATTTGATAGAATATATAATAAAGATATAGAAACAAGAACTAATCCCAGCGAAAAGGCAGAATAAATTGGGTTGTTAAGTAATACTACTCCTATACCTCCTAAGATAAGACCTAATCCCAGAAAGACTAAAAGAAAATCATGTATTGGTCCAGGCAAATCCATTATATGTAAAATAAGAGGTAAATAAATCGAAATGTTTTTCATGACCTTATTGAGACCAGACCAGAAAAAATTGTTGATGATTCATAAGAGATTTCTAATTGAATTAAATCCTAAGGGGTGTGAATTACTGTGGGGTACAGTTATTGGACTAATTTCATGTTTTATATGAATAGAGTTTGAATAGAGTAGTTCGAATACGAAACTATACATTTCGAAATAATGTCAGATATAGTAATTAATGATAATGAATTTTCAATCCTTTCAATCCAAATTACGACGTACTTCTTACTAACCAATCAATAGTTGAGGTTTGTAGTTATTGAGACCAAACAAAAGGAAAAAACTCATTTATTTAATGACCCCTAGTAATTCAAGATCTTTTTTTCATCAAGGATTTATTTATTTTTTTATTTGAGGAGAATTCAAAATTGTTCGAATTGTATAATCGTCAATTACTGACATTGGTAAACGACCTAGGGCAATTTGATTATAATTCAATTCATGACGATCATAAGTAGAAAGTTCATATTCTTCAGTCATTGATAAACAATTTGTTGGACAATACTCAACACAGTTACCACAAAATATACAGATTCCGAAATCAATACTGTAATTAAGTAATCGTTTCTTGCGAATATCAGTTTCCAATTTCCAATCAATGACGGGCAGATCTATAGGGCAGACACGAACACATACTTCACAAGCAATACATTTATCAAATTCAAAATGGATTCGACCGCGGAAACGCTCCGTGGTGATTACCTTTTCATAAGGATATTGAATAGTTATGGGTAAACGATTTACGTGGGATAAGGTAATCATGAAACTCTGACCTATGTACCTTGCAGCTCGTACTGTTTGTTGACCATAATTCATGAACCCGGTTATCATAGGGAACATATTGTGAATATATTATGAATAATCTTATGTTTGTTTATTTCTCTTGTTTGATCCAAGTTGAGAATATAGGATATCATCTTCTTTTACAGTGAAAAGAGTTGGGAAGAAGTTGTTAATAATAGATTACCGAGAGAAATAGGTAAAAGAAATTTCCATCCAAGATTCAATAGCTGGTCCATTCTTAGCCTAGGTAAAGTCCATCTTGTTGTGATAGGAATGAACAAGAACAAATAAGTTTTAGCTAATGTAATAAACATACTAATTGTCGGTTCAAAAACACCATATGTTTTATTTATTTCAAAAAAATCAAAAACAAATATGTACGGAATAGAGATATTCCAACCGCCCAAGTAAAGAACTGTTACAAATAATGAAGAAACTAATAGGTTTAGATAGGAAGCAACGTAAAATAAACCAAATTTGATACCCGAGTATTCGGTTTGATAACCTGCTACTAATTCTTCTTCTGCTTCTGGTAAATCAAAAGGTAATCTTTCACATTCTGCTAGGGAAGAAATTAGAAAAATAATAAACCCTATAGGTTGACGCCACAAATTCCATCCCCAAAAACCATATTTTGATTGTGCCTCAACTATATCAACTGTACTTGAACTATTAGATAATCATAGTCGGTGATACCATCACTGTTACCATCGCTAGTCCAGAACCGTACATGAGATTTTCACCGCATACGGCTCCTTGAGGACCATAAATAAATCTAGGGATCAGGTCAATATTATTTTATCTTGATATGTTTATACGATGGATAAGGTAAAAATTTATTGTACGATCCCGAATTAGACCAATTTAATTCTGTCTGTTCTGCTTTCATTATTCTATATATATAATAATATAATAATGAAAAATAGAAAAATCAAAGTACTTCTGAATTGATCTCATCCTTTATTTAATGATTTCAATAATAATTTCAATTTTTCTTTGTTGAGTAATAACTTATTTCTTCAATGAAATACTCCTTCTAACTTATAAAAATTGAAATAACTCGTCCTTTTCACTTATGAAAAAGAATTATACATTAATTTAGAAGTTATGATATGAATTCTATCTATATCTATATAAATATGGATATAGAAAGGAAAGGATAAAAGTATAAAGAAAGAATAAAAGGATCTTTTTTTCGTTTCTATTCTTCTTTCTGTTTCTGGAAAAAGGAGACTTACAAAATAAAAAAGAGATCAATAAAGGATTATTTCGTTTCCAATAGTCATTTATTTAATCGACGAATAGGAGCATACTCTGGATCGGAATCATCGGGAGTACTGCCTGATCATTTCTACCAACATAAAGCCTCAATTAATATTCTTTGTATATTATGCAGAAATATTCTTTTACATAATTTTCATTACTAATCCTTTGTGTATCTTGGTGTTTCTAACCATCCACTCGTTTTTGTTCAATCATCTGTTAAGGTAATACATGTATGAGAATACATACAAAGGATAGTGAAAACTCACTATGGTTGATCTTTTGAACCCGCTTCAAGTCAGGATGACGAATCACCCAATCTTGGGGCAACCGCTTTCTTATGCTTATGTTTATTTCCGCTCAACTCTCTAACTCTTATACATAGAAAATGAGACTCACTTTTTTGACTGCGAATTTATATTTATATAATATATATATTATATAAGCTGTTTTCTTTCACTCATATAACTATCTGATTTAGTTCATCCATCTGAATAATGAATAAAAAATGAAGATATTTACTCAAATTATTCCGCCTTTTTTCCGAGAAAGGAAGGAATAGAGACCACTTTATATCTTAACGAATCGCACGTAGAGATATTGATAATACACATAAAGTTAATGGTATTTCATAACTAATCGATTGAGCAGCAGCTCGTAGACCACCTAAAAAAGAATATTTATTATTTGAACCGTATCCTGACATAAGAAGGCCGATGGGAGCGATACTTGAAATGGCAATCCATAAAAAAACACCGATATTGAGATCCACTAAAACAAGGTGAGAACTAAAAGGAACTACTGAATAGCTTACTAAAATGGATATAACCGCAATGGACGGTCCGATACTGAATAAAAGAGTTTCTCCTCTAGATGGAAAAATATTTTCTTTGAAAAGTAACTTTGACCCATCTGCTAAAGCTTGAAGAACTCCCAAAGGTCCGGCGTATTCAGGTCCAATACGTTGCTGTATCCCTGCGGATATCTCTCTTTCTAACCATACAATTACTAGTACACCTATTGTGATTCCCAATACAGGAGTAAAAATAGGAATAAGGGTCCATATAATTCCATAGGTCTCTTTTAAAAATTCGAATCTAGAAAAAGAATTAATATCTTGTACTTCTGGTGTATCAATTATCATTTTAACGATCAACTTCTCCCATAATGATATCTATGCTACCTAATATTGTCATAATATCAGCCAATCTCATTCTTTTAACTAACTGAGGAAGAATTTGCAAATTGATAAAACCCGGCGGACGAATTTTCCATCTCCAAGGAAAACCACTCAGATCTCCTATCAAAAAGATTCCCAATTCTCCCTTTGGGGCTTCAACTCTCACATAGAGTTCTTGTTTCGGCAATTCAAATGTAGGAGAAGGTTTTTTACTAATAAATCGATAGTCAAAATCATTCCATTCTGGATTCCTTTCTCTATCAAAGTATCGGATTTCTAAATTCTCATATGGCCCCCCCGGAATTCCTTCTAGAGCTTGTTGAATAATTTTTATGGATTCTGTCATTTCACCAATTCGGACTAGATAACGAGCTAATGAATCTCCTTCGTTTTGCCACTGTACTTCCCAATCAAATTCGTCGTAACATTCATAACGATCAACTTTACGAAGATCCCATTGTATTCCAGAAGCTCGTAACATTGGTCCTGATAAACCCCAATTTATTACTTCCTCTCTACCAATAATGCCTACTCCTTCAACTCGTTCTAAAAAAATAGGATTTCGGGTAATAAGTTTTTGATATTCAGTAACTCCTATTAAAAAATAATCGCAAAAATCTAAACATTTATCTATCCAGCCGTGAGGTAAATCAGCCGCTACTCCTCCGATACGAAAATAATTATGCATCATTCTCATACCGGTGGCATCTTCAAATAGATCATATACTAATTCTCTTTCTCTAAAAATATAGAAGAAAGGAGTCTGTGCCCCAATATCTGCCATAAAAGGACCAAGCCACAACAGATGAGAAGCTATACGACTCAACTCCAACATAATTGCTCTTATATAGCTGGCTCTTTTAGGCACTTGGATATTTCCCAACAACTCCGGTCCATTTACCGTTATTGCTTCTGTGAACATAGTAGCTAAATAATCCCAACGTGTTACATAAGGCAGATATTGTATAATTGTTCGGTTTTCCGCAATTTTTTCCATTCCTCGGTGTAAATAGCCTAATATTGGTTCACAGTCAATAACATCTTCACCATCGAGAGTAACAATGAGGCGAAGAACACCATGCATTGATGGGTGGTGGGGACCCATATTTACTATCATGAGGTCTTTTCTTGTAGCTGGTATATTCATAAGGTTCTCTTTTTCCTCGATTCATTCTTTCATAAATTACTGAAAAGTGAAAATAAGTTCATTAAAATAAAAGTCAAGATCTAATAAATCAAATAATTCAATAATTCAAAAAGCCTCTTCAAATTAAAATTAACGTGTTTTTGATTCCCGAATATCTAACTGATTAATTAATTCTTTATAACGTATTCTATTTTTCTTTGCCAAATAAGACAGCATCCTTTGGCGTTTTCCCAAAATTTTACGGAGGCCTTTCTGAGATAAATAGTCTTTTCTGTGCAATTCCAAATGGGAAGAAAGTTTGAGTATCCTATTACTGAGGCTTAGTATTTGAAATGCAACAGACCCCCTGTTTTCTTCTTTTTCTTCGTTTGAAATAACCGAAATGAATGATTTTTTTACCATAAAATGAAATCTTCCCCCCCCCTCTCCCCGCCGGCCTTTATTGCTATTGCTAGATATTTTTATTGATCAATAATAATAATAATAATTATACTCATTTTTTTTTTGGCATAGACAATACAATAATCTTAATTTTGTTAATAATTCCCAATTTTAAAATTGGATTCGAGTAGGTAAATAAAAAAAAAAGATAGTTGTCTGCACTCACAAAAGATAAAAAATTATACCTAAAATTTAACAATAAACTAAGAAGATTTTTGTATCATTTCTAGATATTGATATGTCATTGAATTATTATCATGTATTATAATGGAATGTAAAACAATACATGTGTGCATCTTTTTGTCTTCATATACGCAATAAAGTACGGTAAATAAAATCAATCCCTATTTTACTTTTTTCCAGTACACGGCTCAGTTCATTTTGAAATTGCGGATACATATGTACCCTTACCATACTGAAACGACTGCCATTATTGGTATCAAACCAATAGCGATTCATACAAGCGAAATCTTCTAATCGATAATTAGGCCAAAGAAAGAACTTTAATTTAATTAGTGTATTTTGATTTATTTTGCTTTTATTCAAAACTAGACTCCTTACCTTATTTTCATTACAAAAAAATGCATTGCTAGGCATACCATTTCTATTCCTAGAATTGAAACAAATTAGAATTCTCAATTCTTTACGATGTCTAGGGGATAAAATACTTTCAGGAACAAACAAATCATAATGATTTTTGTCTCTATTTTCAGTCATCTTTTGATGTTTTGAAATGAATTCATCAGAATTATTCGTATCAACAAGGCCTTTTTTGCGGTACCTTTGATTAATTGTGTGCTTACTCTTATGAACCAACGAGATACCTAGAGTTTGATACATAATAAATTGTCCGTCATTTTTTATAGACAGACGAACTGGTTCGATAAGTAATATTCCCCTTTTAATCAATTCTGTAAGAGTGAAATTTTTCTGAATCATTATAAGATCCAGATTTATTTCTCCCCTTTGAATAGAGGCTATAGTAATTTCTCTTAGGTTTATCGGTCTAAGCAGGGAACAATATATTTTGATGTTATCGATCATTTTTTTATTTAAAGAATCGTCCCATCTCAATTGAAAAAGCAAATATCTTTTTAGTAAGAAATAAAACTCCGCTTCCATGTTGGTCCTGGATTGTTTTTTATTTTTTTTAATCTTTGATACTACATAATTTTCTTCAATATCTTTTTCTTGGTTTGAGAGAGTTGATTCAAAATCTGTTTTGATTGTGCATTCTTTTTCTCCTTGATTTTTATTTTTTTTTTCTAATTCAAGATATCTTTTTTCATTTGAAAATATTGATAGAAAAATATCTCGTTTTTTCTTTCCTGTCGTTTTTTTATTTTCACTGGCATTTTCATTTACATTCAAATTTAAAAGTAGAAATTTGATTGGTATGTACCATGGTTTAATCTTATACGAAGTATAAAGTATCAAAAATTCTGGGAAAAACCAAAGTTCGAGATTCGATATGGGACAACTTAATATTTCTTCATTCATTCTCATCCAATCAAAAAGTTTTTTTTTTTGATTGGATGGGTTCATTTCTTGATTTTGATGAATCGTGGGATAAAAAAGACCTTTCTTGTCGATTTTATCAATTATTTGATAATTATTAGCCCTAGTCTTAGTATATTTATTACTGTTGGTGTCACTATCCATATTGATCCAGGCCCTAATATCCATCTTCTTTCTAAGACAAAAATTGAGAATTAGCCAATCAAAATCTTTTCTATCCGAATTGGTCTTTCTTTTTGTTCTATTTATAATATTATCTTCTACTAGATAATTATTGACAGGGATACCTACTAGCATATTAAAGATTTTTCGTTTATGTTCGTTGTAATTATAAAAAACCGCTTGGTTATGATTTACTTGTAATGGTAATCTATAAATAGACGAGTTTTTCTTATCTTCATAATTAATAAAATTATATGATAAAAGATCATATCTATATTGTTTTTTAACATTTTTTTTTTCGGATTTAAAGTTAATTACTGGGTTTTCTTCATATGAATCCCATTTGTTTAAATGGTTATTTTGAGGTATAGAGTGTTGATTTATGCTATTTCTACTTTTTTTTTTTTGTGGTACTAATCTAGACTGAGATAAATTATTTTGATAATAACCCTTTAACCAATTTTTCCATTGATTTATTTCAGAATTGGGGGGGTTCTTATGTCTCAATTCGAAATGAAATATTTTTTGTATTCCAAGGAAATAATTTTTTATTTCATTCTTAAGAAAAAGAGATGCTCCATTATATTGAAAGACAGATCTTAATCTTAACTTATATAAATTCAAAAAGTTAAAAACCGGGCTTTGTGATAATTTGTAAAAGACATATGCTTGTGACAAATAAGATAAGTCACAAAAAGTTTGTAAGTTCTTATTATTAATATTAGAATTAGAAAGTGACTCTTTTATAGTCGAAATAAACTGCGTTATATTTTGATTTGTTTTATCAATTTTCTCTTGATTTATTTCATTATTGTAAATATAGTTATTATAGGAATTATAGGAGCTATATTTATTAAAATCTTTTTTTCTTGATTCAAAAAAATAAAAAAAAAGTTGTCCATTTATTCTAGGAATATTACTGATAAATAAAAGGATATTTATATATATTCTTTCAATGAAAAATATTATAAAATAATTTGATTTACGTATTAGTCTAATATTTCTTCTTTTTAATAGCCGCAAAATATTTTTTGGTGATTCCACTCTTTTATCATCATAACTCATTTTGTTAGAACTAATATTTATATGTGGACTTATAAATCCTTTTTTGTTGTCTTTTGAAATTTTTTGTATTTGATTTATAATTGTGTTTGTTCTATCAGTTAAATCTTGTATTTTTTTTTTTGTTAATGAAAAAGTTGTCCAATTTGTAGATTGAATGTTAATGGACGGTTCATGAATTATTTCATTATCGATTATCAATTTTTTTTCTTTTTTGCTTTCACTCAATTCATATAGTTCTATTTCTCTTAATCCAACTAGTAGAATTGGGTTCATTTTTGAGAGTTCTTTTATTATTCTTTTTATAAATAGAATATTTGTAATAACCCATTTTCTTCTTTCTTTTGAGACATTTATAAATAATTTTGTTCTTTCTTTTAAAATTATTAGAATTCTAAAACACTTCTTT